TCGAATAAACTTTTCTATGGAGAAAGGGAATAGTGATTTATTCCTTATAGAAATAAAATAATTAGATAGAATAATTAGGAGCAAGAAGATTAAATCAGAAATATCGACAGATTTTTTTTCGGAGTTCAAAAAGAAATATCAAAATGAAAGAAAAAGCGTAGCTACTCTTTCAATTTCATCTATATCGAATTTCAATATCAGAATAGTAGATATAGTCATGATGCAATAGGTTAGGTCCACTTACTTTTATTGATTTCGAATCCAATTTTGACGATTGATTTATGGAAAAGAAGGAAATTTGGCGATTTAAGAGATAATTTCTCATTTATTGAATTATTCATTATATTTCTATTCTAATATAATAAACAAATGTTCAACCTTCTAACTAAACTTTCTAACTCTATAAATAACTAGATAAAAAAAAAATAGACTAATATTATATATTCTAAAGAATACTCTAGAATTCTAATAATATATATTCGAAATACTATACTATAACTAGAATAGTATATATTCTATTTAGAATATATTCTAAAAAATAGACTATTATAAAAAATAGTATAAAAAATAGAAGAAAATATATTCTAAATAGCTAGAAATATATTCTATAAACTAAACTAGAATATAGAAGAAAGATATTATATAAAATTAATAAAATTATATAAATCGAAAAATTATAGAAAATAGAAATATATTAGATTAGAATAAAATAATTTATTATTATTAGATATTAATATTGGATATTACAATATTATAATACTACTAATAGATTACTAATAATATATTCAAATATTCTATAGAATATTCTATAGATAGATTCTAAACGAAAGTCGAAAAGAAGCTAAAATAAAGCATTATAATATTAATTATATTAATTTTTGAAAATTTTAGAATTAATTAGAATTCTAGAGTTTCTTACTTTTGTTATTATAAATAGCAACTTCTATTCCCTCTTCAAATAGGAATACTAACGCTGGTTTTATGAAAAAACGCCAAAGCCCCTTATCGGATTTGAACCGATGACTTACGCCTTACCATGGCGTTACTCTACCACTGAGTTAAAGGGGCTCATTTGATTGAATTCTTGAATGATCTACTATGTGGATAAGATAGATCTATGAAACTAGATTATAAATTCAATCTCTAAATCTAGAAAAAATAAGTAACTATATTAGAAACTATATTCTAATAGAATATTAATTAAATATTAAATAAATTTTTATTAAATAAATTATTTAATTAGAATTTGAAATTAGTATTCTCGATTAGAATTATTCTATTCTAATTATTAAATTAAAATGAAATTATTCTAATCGCCATTATCCATTATATTGACAATTTCAAAAAACTGTTCATACTATGAACATAGTATGCTGGCGGTCGGGCAAATGTGCCCCCATCGTCTAGTGGTTCAGGACATCTCTCTTTCAAGGAGGCAACGGGGATTCGACTTCCCCTGGGGGTAGGGTATTACGAACGGAAGGGGATCGTGGATTCTTTTTTTTTTTTTTAATAAAAAAATCTGGAATTGATTCTTCCTGGGTCGATGCCCGAGCGGTTAATGGGGACGGACTGTAAATTCGTTGGCAATATGTCTACGCTGGTTCAAATCCAGCTCGGCCCAATAATTCACTGATCTGCCATGAAATAAGCCCCTTGTTCTCGCGAAATGCCTGATACGGAAAAAAGGAAAAAGTTCGGATATATCTCTACTTGTTTTTTATTTTATTTGTTTTATTTATTTTTTTTCTCAAAATTCTGATCTTGCTAATCATCTAGACTCAGATCCGGATTTGTAAGTATAAAGTCTAAGAATAAAGAGTAATGTAAAGAAAAAAGAGTCTTTTTTTTTTTTTTTACATTGAAAGATTTTTTTTATTCGATTTTGATTTGAAATAATGAAAAGATTACTAGCAATCCCTGTCCCTTTGTATCATTAAAGTGTATATCCATGTGAATATCACACTCCCCTTTCTGTTCCAAGGCGTTGATTTCAATCGAAAATCGAAATATAAATATAAAAAAGAGTTTGAATGAAATCATAATAATATGTATGCTGTACATTTTATTGCATTTCCCGGGGATTGTAGTTCAATTGGTCAGAGCACCGCCCTGTCAAGGCGGAAGCTGCGGGTTCGAGCCCCGTCAGTCCCGACGGATCTAATAATATTAAAAAAAAATGGAATAAAACAAATACATCAACTCATATCTCCCCCTTCTGCGAAAGGGGAGCAAATAGCACAATTTCATTTTCATTCCCAAGGGGATACTTCTTTTTTTTTTATTTATTTATTCTTATTACTTAATTCTTATGAATTATTTATTTAATATTTCTAGATTTAATTCTTATTTAATTCTATTTAAATATTTTCGATACAAATTCTAGTTAATTTGAAATTTTATTTACTATTCAATTTAATTTGAATATTTGGAATATTTAATTTATTAATATTATGGAATTTATATTATTAAATAAAATTATTAAATTAATAATTATTAAATAATTAATATTTTAATATTTACATATTAAATAGTTACATAAACATAATTAATAGTTACTTAATAGTTACATAATTAAGATTTAACTATTTAATTTTTTTTTTCTTTTTTCAACTAGTACTGATTAATCGAAACATATGTGAATTAGTACAATTATTGGTAGCGTCATATTCAAGATTTAAAAAGATACTCTACTTAGTTTGGATTTTTCGATTACTCCTGACCCGTATAATGAAATCGAATCGAGTACCATATCTTTTTCGGTAGCCCCATACACAACACCAATAAATCACACAAAAAAATCGGATTTGTACGATACAAAATGAATTTAATTTCTTTGATAGAATCCTTTTTTTTTAAGTATCTTTTTTCTTGGCTCCGATTTTGTCTAATCTCATTCAAATTTCAAATTGAGCACTTTTGTTTGGGTTTGGTTGTAACCAATCTAAGTGGAAAGGAAAGGTGGTTACATGATACGTCTCCCATGATTGTACAAAGAAGTCAAGAATTTTTTATTTTTTCGAGAAAAGAATATGAAAAATTAAAAAAAGTAAAGTAAATAAATTTTCAATTGAATCAAGAATCTGTTTTTAAATTCGGTATGGATAAACAATCTTTCTATGTTATACTATTGAATTCTCGACAATGAAGCGATTTGATAGCTCAGATATTGTTATTCATGATATTGATCCAATTCAATATCATCGAGATGGAATTCATCCCATTGAATTTAGAGTAGAGGCGAAAGATTTAGTATCTCTATGGGATTTAATCCCGAGTTTTTGCGAAGTAAAGAAAAATGAAAGAAACGATGAGATTATGGAAGTAAATATTCTTGCATTTATTGCTACTGCATTGTTTATTCTAGTTCCTACTGCTTTTTTACTTATAATATACGTAAAAACTGTTAGTCAAGGTGATTAATTTGAATGAAACCTGATTTCTTAGTTCTTATCAATGATTGACGGAATAAAATGAAAAGGATTACTAGTTTTCGTTTTAGATGAAATAAATAGACTAGAATTAGCAGTATTCTATGAGATCCCATAGTATGATAGAAAGAAATCTTTTTTTTTTCTATCATACTACCTATTTTTGGTATTATAATATATAAAGTTATACTGTATGAAGATATAGGTTTAGTATAGATATAGATTAATCTAGAATCTCATATTGATATATCTAGATATCAATTCTCTATATGGAATGTACATAATGTCCCAATTCTATTTCTTCATCTATTTGTGTTGATTCTAATTAATCTGAAATAGTCGAAAGGCAGGTCTTACTTTTATTATTCTAATTCCTATAGTTCTGATTATTTTCAATATGAATCCCAACATCCACTGAAAGAATAAAATCAATAAAAAAAAAAAGTCAAAAATCTGGACATATAGTAATATTAATTTTTAATATTAATAAAAGAAAATCAATAAATCTTTTTTTAACATTTCGAAGAAAGAATTGATCGAGCAGTTGACAGATCATTCAAGGAAAGGAGTTCTATAAAAACTTTTAAGGTTTCAACAAAACAAAAAGGATTAGTAAACCCTGCCCGTTTTTAATCCTTGAATCATGATATGAAATAAGTCAAGTTAATAAAATAAGGTATAGCATAAATCAATTTTATAAAAGAATAAAACAAATAATAAACTAAGCAAGAAAATATCTTATTTACCATGTAAAAGTCACTTAATTTTAATCACTTTGAATATTTAAGAACCAATAACTATTTAATAGTTAATAAATAGTTAATAAAAGAAGTAATTTTTTTATCTTTGAACAGGAAAGAGACAAACAAAAAAAGGGAGGGCGATCCCTTCCCCCTCACCTCATTGTTGATATATAACTCTGGTAAGAACCACTTTATCGAAATAGATAATTTAGGAAAAATTTGGTTGGAATGAATTTCCTATCATTTGTATTCGTTTTACTTTGGAAATATGAACACCACAATCATTGAAATATTTGTTTGATTAAATTAAAAGAAAAGGGTATTATTCATATATTATTCATAGAATAGATTACTTCACTCAAATCCAATATAGATATAGAATTTTGAAATGAAGATATTTTAAATTCAATTAAATTGAATTTAAACAAGAGTTAAAGTTTAAAATCTTTGCAGAATAATGTATAAAACAATTGATACAGTTTGATTTCTCAACTCAATTAGTAGTACCCCTAGAGTCCACTTCTTCCCCATACTACGAGTGAAAGGGAAAATGTAAAGACTACCATTAAAGCAGCCCAAGCGAGACTTACTATATCCATGTGAATTATGTCCTCTATCTTTATGAATATGAAGGAATTTTTTATTAATGAATTTTTCTATTTAAGGAAGTTTTCTATTATTGTTCACTAATACTAATAATAGTAGAATCGCTGGCGCAGAGTCAAAAAAAATATCTTCAATATATTGATGAAACACTCCAAAAAAGCCAATTAATTTTAAGAAGTTTTTATATGATGACTGAAAAACTTTTAGTACAAACAAAATAAGCAGTAAGACCTTTGGAAGTATCAAGGTGACTTTTCCTCCGCGTGCTTCTGTTGGGGGAAAATTCAACAAATTATATCAGCAAAAGGGAATAAGGTACTTTGCGTCTTTTGTTGATGAGGCGACACCCGGATTTGAACTGGGGAAAAAGGATTTGCAGTCCCCCGCCTTACCACTCGGCCATGCCGCCAAGACGACACAAAATAGACAAAAATATCGTCCTCCTTTATTTTTGAAAGGGGGACTCTTTTTTTTTGTACTTGCACCGTGAATCCCATTTTTTTTAATCCCTTTCCAAAATTCCGAAAAAGAAATCCTTCTTTTTTTTTTGATTGGATTTCTTTTTTCAATTAATTTTGTATAGTATTTCAAAACATACACTATTTAAATTCTTTCTGCTTTCTATATGAAATAAAAAAGTGACTTTTCTTTGACAAAAGACAAAATTAAGGACAAATTTGAACCATTAACTATTGACTGTGAATTTACGAACGATTCGTGGATTTGAATCGAAAATTGTATTTCCCTAATCTTAATGATATCAGAAAAAAAATGGATACCTAACCAATCAGTATTGATTCTTTTCAATACAAAATTATTCTCAATTCGAATTATAACACCAATTATGGGTATATGTAAACCCTAGAACATAAAATTTTACACAGATAGCTAATCTGATATCTTATCTGTCTAGAATTCCTCTATCAAAATGTGCTGTCAAAAATGGAACTGCAGTAAAGGGGGAGACAGGAATATATACATAGCTCTATCTAGTTCTATCTGGATATGCTTAATAAGCCTTCTTATGCACTTCAACAGTTTTGTTTATATATTCTATATAATTAGAATCTAATTTAATATTATATATAAAATAATTATATATAATTATATATATAAATATATATATATAATATATAAATCAAAAATATATACAAATAGATAAAAATACATCTTTTCTATGTATATGCAATTTTTTTTTTAATTAAACAAAGAAATACACGAAAAAGCCAACTAAGTCTTAAAAAAAATAAACTTTCTAGTGTTTCTGATTATTGGTTCTTTATCCCATCGAAAGATGAAATCCTGAATCCATATCCATTTATTTTATCCATTTATTTTTGGGATATTCCAATCATATTGGAATATGTAATATCATAATAATGGTAGAAATTAAATCACGTTTTGTTTTGCTATTCTATACAAAATTTCCTAAGTCGAAGTTAAGTGTAATTTCTCAACCCCTTTCCAGTTGTATTTCTTGCAAATTCGAATTTGAGTATAAAATTATCTTTATTCCACCGTTCATATGTATTTCATACATTCCATATCCATCTATGGAGTTAGATAAAATTTTATGCGATTCTGTAAACAGAATAAAAATTCTATCATTGCTAGATCGATCTATATAATTGAATTGAATGAGGCACGATCCAATAATGAGATTTTAAAAATAGTTAATAAACGGGAAATTTAAAATGCTCGAGGATGTAAACGAGGGAATGTCTACAATACCTGGATTTAATCAAATCCAATTTGAAGGATTTTGTAGGTTCATTGATCAGGGCTTAACAGAAGAGTTTTCTAAGTTTCCAAAAATTAAAGATACAGATCAAGAAATTGAATTTCAATTATTTGTGGAAACATATCAATTATTCGAACCATTGATAAAAGAAGGAGATGCTGTATATGAATCACTTACATATTCTTCTGAATTATATGTATCCGCGGGATTAATTTGGAAAAACAGTAGGGATATACAAGAACAAAAAATTTTTATTGGAAACATTCCTTTAATGAATTCCCTAGGAACTTTTCTAATAAATGGAATATACCGAATTGTAATCAATCAAATATTGCAAAGCCCCGGTATTTTTTACCGCTCAGAATTGGATCATAACGGAATTTCGGTCTATATTGGGACTATAATATCAGATTGGGGGGGGAGAATAGAATTAGAGATTGATAGAAAAGCAAGGATATGGGCCCGCATGAGTAGGAAACAGAAAATATCTATTCTAGTTCTATCATCAGCTATGGGTTTGAATCTACGACAAATTTTAGAGAATGTGTGTTACCCTGAGATTTTCTTAGCTTTCCTGAATGATAAGGAAAAAAAAAAAATTGGATCAAAGGAAAATGCCATTTTGGAGTTTTATCAACAATTTACTTGTGTAGGGGGCGATCCAGTATTTTCTGAATCCTTATGTAAGGAATTACAAAAGAAATTCTTTCAACAAAGATGTGAATTAGGAAGGATTGGTCGATTAAATATGAACCGGAGACTGAATCTTGATATACCTCATACCAATACATTTTTGTTACCGAGAGATATATTGGCAGCTACAGATCGTTTGATTGAAATGAAATTTGGAATGGGTACGCTTGACGATATGAATCATTTAAAAAATAAACGTATTCGTTCTGTAGCGAATCTCTTACAAGATCAATTCGGATTAGCCCTGATTCGTTTAGAAAATGTGGTTAGGGGGACTATATGTGGA